CTTTTTCTGTTGCAACAGGACAAATAGAATTTTCTTCTGAAATCATAAGACTATGTATGCCATACATATGGCTGGGATTGTAGTTCAATCGGTTAGAGCACCGCCCTGTCAAGGCGGAAGCTGCGGGTTCGAGCCCCGTCAGTCCCGAACTAGAATCCGATGAAATGAATTTCTCCCCCTCCCGTGAAAGGGAGGACGGGGAACGAAATCGAATCTCTGGGGGGGTCCCTCTTTCTTTTTTTTTTCCTTTCGCATTTCTCATCAGACAAATATGTCAATTTTTCTTTCTTATACTAGCACCGATTGGTAAGGGAGAAACATATGTAGATTTGTCAAATCCTTACTTCTTACTAGAGTAAGACAGACTCTATGGAATAGAGTGTCCATATTTGGACCGAGAGTACAGACACAAAGAGTCTTCGTTTATTGTACGATACACAATGAACTTCACTCGACAGAGTCATTTTCGGGTTCAAATGTAACCACACCTTCTTGAGTTCCGAACAAACTTTGTTTGTGCATCCGCAATAACTAATTGAAAACAATCTATCTCATTCTCATCCAAATTGCACACTGCATTTTTTATGTATGTGTTCTAGTTCAAGGGGGATACTAATAAAATATCAACCAAGTAACGTCCCTACCCGTCCCTTTCTTTTTTCCATCTCATTTCTACTACTGGTTTGTATTTGCATATTGTATGACCCATAGAATATAGAATAGGGTATGGGCCATATGATAATATGATACCTCATACTTCAGAATTTTATGTATAAGGAAAGGAAGAAGAATTGGAGAAGTGTATAAGAATAGGTGATAGAAAAGGAAAAGTGGGAAAATGAAATGGGATTTCTGATCCATAAAGAATCCGAATTTTTCTTTCTTTCTCTTGAATTTCGATTGAGTATGGATAAAAGATCTTCCTATGTTATACTATGTTCTAGTATTCAATTCGCGATGAGAAAGAAATTTGATATTGTTATTCATAACAGAGATCCGGGTTAGTCTCATCAAGATGCAAGGAAGACCTTTGAATTGATAGGAGTCCACTTTCACATCTCTATGGGATTAGATCCCGAACTATTGTGAAAGAAGAAAACAAAGAGATTATGGAAGTCAATATTCTTGCGTTTCTTGCTACTGCGCTGTTCATTTTAGTTCCTACTGCCTTTTTACTGAGAATAGACGTCAAAACAGTCAGCCAAAATAAGGAATTTGAATTCTTCCTTTCGCTTCGCTCGCTCGAGGATTTCATACCTTTCGCTTCGCTCGAGCAACTTCGTACCTTTTTATCAATGATTGAAGAAATGAAAGGTTTCAAACTCTATTTGAGATAGTGTGGTAGAATATTTCATATTCATCTTCTTAGTACATAAAGTTGTATTTTATACAGAAAGAAGCTTTTAGATCAATTCACAATAGATATCTATCTCTAATAATATATATTAGACGTACATCAAAATGAAATAGCACTCTATTTTTCTCTACACCCATTTTTATGCATTTTGATCAATCCAAAAAAATTGCAAAACCAACTGCTTTAATTCCTTATTTTTTATATCTCTTCTTATGCTTATGGATCTGGAGGTCCATGGATCTGGAGGTCCATCGAAAGAATTAATTAGAAGAAAAGAAAAATAGGAAAAAATCTTAAATAGAATTCTAATACTCTAATACTAATATATATAGATAAACCAAGGTATTTCTTTTTTTTTAAGCTTTCGCAAAACGATCACAATTGATACAATTAGATTCTTTAGTAAAGTATTAAATTAGTAATATTCCTAGCTCTAAAGCCCACTCCTTCCCCATACTACAAGTGAAAGAGAAAATGTAAACACTACCATTAAAGCAGCCCAAGCGAGACTTATTATATCCATGTGAATGATGTCCCCTATCTCTATGAAACGAAAAATTTATTCCATTATTGATTCATAATCATAGTGAAATCAATGGCGCAGAGTCAAAATAGGATTCTTACTTACGGCTATTGTTATTGATGCAAAAATCCACTCGTAAAAGTTCCTTTCTTTCCAATTCTATTGAATAAGAAAGAATTTAGTATTTAGTAATATGAAAGAGTAAAAAAGTAAGATAATATGAATATAAAATAGAAAAATACAAAGAAATGAAATAAGAAATCAATTCAACCATTCTGATTCAATTTCTGAGTACTCAGAGCCTATCGTGAGTCTGGATACCTGAATACAAAGTATCTTCGGTTCTTTCCATAATTCTTAAATGAATTTCTCATCAGCCTATCCAATTTAACCAATCTAATTTCATTGCAGACAGAGTTAGTAAACACTTCCTCAATATTAAGAAAGTTCTAGTTTAAAAGAATTATGGAGTCTTTATGGTCTTTTTTATTTTTTAGAATTTTTTCTTCAACCTTAGGAGTCAAAAAGGAGTATTTCTTAGGAACCTTTGGATACCAAGATTTCCGACTTCTTACTTTCATAGTTCTGATGCCTAGAATGAATTCTCACTATTTCTTTTT